AGATCTACTCGACATGATTAATGAGACCTTTCATATATTCTCAACTCAAACTAATTTGAATGATTCGTTATTAAACCTCGGCGTTTAATTCAACAAATACATTATTATTGTATGCATATTCATATGTATGGCGCAACCCAATACCTCTTGTTCAAGCTTCGAATCTCCTTTTTTGAATCAAATTATCTAAAAAGATACTAAATTCATTCTTGATAGCAATATATTACAATACAATATTGTTGTATATTTAAATTTTAAATCCTATAATATGAAAAGTCTGCTAAATTTATAGTACCAAAAGTATAAAATAAATATGTAACTTTCTGCTGAATGCAATTAATAAAAAAAATAGATAAAAAATAATGAATCCTAAATCAGTTTCAAGTTCGAATTCCATAGAGAAATAAAATATGGGCGGGGGATTTGGATATAATAAATGAAACGAAAGACTTTATCAAAATTTGTATTTCCCCACTTGATATTTTTTAAAGGGGTTGGTCGAGCTTGAAAATTGAAAACTTTACTTATTTAATAAGTAAACAATGGAACAATTGAATTTGATTCGGTTCAATGGTACGAAGGAGGTTGAGTGCTAACTCCCATTTGAATTAATCGATCACTCTTGCTATCGGATATTCATTTTCTATTCAATAATTTTGGTAAAAACCTTCAACATATTAAATTTATTTTATTATGAGAATAAATGCTACTACTTCTAGTTTTGGGTTTTCTGTGCCTGAAAAAAAAAACTTTGGTCGGATCGATCAAATCATAGGTCCGGTATTGGATGTAGCTTTTCCCCCGGGGAAGCTGCCTAATATTTATAACGCTCTGGTAGTTAAAGGTCAAGATACTATCAGTCAACCACTTAATGTGACTTGTGAGGTACAGCAATTATTAGGAAATAATCGAGTTCGGGCCGTAGCTATGAGTGCTACAGCTGGTCTAATGAGAGGAATGGAAGTGATTGACACGGGAGCTCCTCTCAGGGTTCCAGTCGGTGAAGCAACTCTCGGACGAATTTTCAACGTACTTGGAGAGCCGGTTGATAATTTAGGTCCTGTCGATACTTGCACGACATCTCCTATTCACAGATCCGCGCCCGCCTTTATCCAATTAGATACAAAATTATCTATTTTTGAAACAGGAATTAAGGTAGTAGATCTTTTAGCTCCTTATCGACGTGGAGGAAAAATCGGGCTATTCGGTGGAGCTGGCGTGGGTAAAACAGTACTCATTATGGAATTGATCAACAATATTGCTAAAGCTCACGGGGGTGTATCTGTATTTGGCGGAGTGGGTGAACGTACTCGTGAAGGAAATGATCTTTATATGGAAATGAAAGAATCGGGAGTCATAAATAACCAAAATATTGAGGAATCAAAAGTGGCTCTAGTCTACGGTCAGATGAATGAACCACCGGGAGCTCGTATGAGAGTAGGTTTGACTGCTTTAACTATGGCAGAATTTTTTCGAGATGTTAATGAACAAGACGTACTTCTATTTATAGACAATATTTTCCGTTTCGTTCAAGCGGGATCTGAAGTATCCGCTCTATTGGGTAGAATGCCTTCTGCTGTGGGTTATCAACCGACCCTTAGTACCGAAATGGGTTCTTTACAAGAAAGAATTACTTCTACCAAGGAAGGATCCATAACGTCAATTCAAGCAGTTTATGTACCTGCAGACGACTTAACTGACCCCGCTCCTGCCACGACATTTGCACATTTAGATGCTACTACCGTACTATCAAGAGGATTAGCTGCCAAAGGCATTTATCCGGCAGTAGACCCTTTAGAGTCAACGTCAACTATGCTCCAACCTCGGATCGTTGGTGAAGAACATTATGAAATTTCGCAAAGAGTTAAGCAAACTTTACAACGTTACAAAGAACTTCAGGATATTATAGCAATTCTTGGGTTGGACGAATTATCCGAAGAAGATCGTTTAACCGTAGCAAGAGCACGAAAAATTGAGCGTTTCTTATCACAACCTTTTTTCGTGGCAGAAGTATTTACTGGTTCTCCAGGAAAATATGTTGGTTTAACAGAAACAATTCGGGGGTTTCAATTGATCTTTTCCGGAGAATTAGATAGTCTTCCTGAACAGGCTTTTTATTTGGTAGGTAACATTGATGAAGTTACCGCGAAGGCTATGAACTCAGAAACGGAGAGCAAATTGAAGAGATGACCCTAAACCTGTGTGTATTGACTCCTAATCGAATTGTTTGGGATTCCGAAGTTAAAGAAATAATTTTATCTACCAATAGTGGTCAAATTGGTCTATTACCAAATCATGCCCCTATTGCTACAGCTGTAGATATAGGTATTTTGAGAATGCGCCTTAACGACAAATGGTTAACGATGGCTTTGATGGGCGGTTTTGCTAGAATCGGAAATAATGAAATCACTATTTTAGTAAACGACGCAGAGAAGAGTATTGATATTGATCCACAAGAAGCCCGGCAAACTCTGGAAATAGCGGAAGCTAACTTGAGAAAAGCGAAAGGGAAGAGAAAAATAATAGAGGCCGGACTTGCTCTCAGACGAGCGAGGACACGCGTTGAGGCTATCAATTTTATTTCGTAACTTAAACTGGTTGGTGTAATCAAAAGATAAGCTCTGTTTATATACTCTGTTTTTAGTCTGCCAATTGAATACAATCAAAATAGAATCAAGTGGAATCATATTTTGGTGTAACGAAAAAACAAATGGAATTAAAAAATACAAAGCGAAATACAAAGAAAAGGATACAAAATAGGGGGGGGTAGAAAAACTAAAGTATCTCCCAATCAGTTATACCTCTACCTACTATTGGATTTGAACCAATGACTCCCACCGTATGAAAGCGGTACTCTAACCACTGAGTTAAGTAAGTTATTTATCATCAAAAAATGAAATACATCACATCGATAAATGTACTATATTTAGCAATACCAATAATTAAATAAATCAGATCAAAGAGCTAAGATATAGGTGAATTCCATATGAATTTTTTCCTATCCCCGAGTAAATAGTTAAGGATACTCCCTTATCATTGGTATACTTAACCTAATTAAATTAATAATTAATATATAAATATAAATAAATCGAATAATCAAAATTCGAAATTGAAATTAAGAAATAATATAACCTAAACAATAAATAACATAAAAAAAGCAATACAATTCTAATTCGAGATGAATTGCGACTCTTAAATTTGAATCTAATTAATTGTATCAATGAATTTGTAGCATAGATACAAATTTATCCTGTGCCAGGAACCAGATTTGAACTGGTGACACGAGGATTTTCAGTCCTCTGCTCTACCAACTGAGCTATCCCGACCATTAAAAATCTAAAAAAGTATTACTTGTAAAATTTTCTTTTTAAAAATACACAAAATGCAAAATTACTAATTAAATAATACTTTGTAAATGTAAGTTTCAGTATAGAAAGTATTGACTGTGAATTAATAAAATGGGTATTTCTCACCTAAAAATGAAGGGGCGAAAAGGGATAAAATTAGGGGTTTAAACGGGCTTTTTTTGGGGATAGAGGGACTTGAACCCTCATGATTTAAAAAGTCGACGGATTTTCCTCTTACTATAAATTTCATTGTTGTCGGTATTGACATGTAGAATGGGACTCTATCTTTATTCTCGTCTACCGGCGAATCAACTCCATTTGTATTGTATGTCTTTATTAGAACAGCTTCCGTTGAGTCTCTGCACCTATCCTTTTTTCTTTTTTATTCTGGCTTGCTTTCCCTACTCATTTTCGGAAAAGGAAAACGGGATTTGGCTCAGGATTGCCTATTTTTATTAATTCCACGGTTTCCCTGAATTTGAAAGTTATCACTTAGTGGGTTTCCATACTAAGGCTCAACTCAATTAAGTCCGTAGCGTCTACCAATTTCGCCATATCCCCCCTTTATAAAAAATAAAATTTTTTAATGAAAACTAGTGATTTTCACTATGTATTAATGTATTAATTAAGAATAACGAAAATGAATAGAAATTAATAGAATATAAGAATCTAAGATTTATTTATTGAATTCTTAGGCACGTCAAATTTATTATGCGGGCCCGCTTAGCTCAGAGGTTAGAGCATCGCATTTGTAATGCGATGGTCATCGGTTCGATTCCGATAGCCGGCTTTTTTCTATTTGTTCTTTTTAGATGATTAAGAGTGTATCTTTGAAATCAAACACTGTTTAGACTATTGTAAAGTATTCCCCTTTTTTCAAAGTTCAAAGCCCGACGCTCCTTTATTTTATATCTTACAAAATAAGGATGCGGAACAAATACAAATAAAGTAGCCTTTATTTGTTTATTTATGTATAATTGTATATTATATTATAATTAGAATTCAAAATTTTTTTAATTTTTTTATGAATTTAAATTATATAAATTCTAATTATTTAATTTCAAATTTATATTTTTAATTCTATTTTATAATTTAATTGAATTAGAATTATATAATATTAATATAAATAATGCTAAATACGTTAAGATAGGTCCGGATATTAATACAATGTATCTCATCTCATTATTGTACTTCAGTGGATTTTGCTTAATTTTTCATTTAGTTCAGTTTTTTTTTTTAAGAAATCTCAAAAAAATGTTAATAAAATAATAAAAAAGGAGTTTTTATGTCACGTTACCGAGGGCCTCGTTTTAAAAAAATACGCCGTCTGGGCGCTTTACCGGGATTAACTAATAAAAGGCCTAGAGTTGGAAGTAATCTTCTAAACCAATCACGTTCTGAGAAACGATCTCAGTATCGTATTCGCTTAGAAGAAAAACAAAAATTGAGGTTTCATTATGGTCTTAGAGAACGACAATTACTTAACTGCGTTCGGATCGCCGGAAAGGCTAACGGGTCAACAGGTCAAATTTTACTACAATTACTTGAAATGCGGTTGGATAACATCCTTTTTCGATTGGGTATGGCTTCGACTATCTCTGGAGCCCGACAATTAGTTAACCATAGACATATATTAATTAATAGCCATATAATAGATATCCCAAGTTATCGCTGCAAACCCCGAGATATTATCACGGCGAAGAATGAACCAAAATCCAAAGCTTTGGTTCAAAATTATATTGATTCATCTTTCCAGGCGGAATTGCCAAAACATTTGACTCTTCACCCATTCCAATATAAAGGATTCGTAAATCAAATAATAGATAGTAAATCGGCCGGTTTGCAAATAAATGAATTACTAGTCGTAGAATATTATTCCCGTCAGGCTTAAATCGGCCTTAAAACTAACTTAAAACAAACTAACAAAAGTAGTTAGTTTGACTAATATTTTTATCCAATTCATGATAGATAAATCGACAGGGGGCTTTTCATTCCTTGTCCGCTCTTACCCCATGGAATAATGGTATACATTGTTATTTTATACAGTGAATTGGGTGAAGTGCGGAAAGAGAGGGATTCGAACCCTCGGTAAACAAAAGCCTACATAACAGTTCCAATGCTACGCCTTGAACCGCTCGGCCATCTCTCCTACGTAATGATTATGAACCCAAAACAGAGTGAATAGCGGGCAAGTCTTTTTAGATTATTGATAAGAATATTTTCTTTTTTTATTGTAAATAAGTATTGTAAATAAGTGGTAATATTTTATATTTATTTTATTAAATTCTATAATTTAATATATAATATATAATTCTCTTATCTAATAATTAATAATAATATCTTATCAAATATTAGTATTAGTGGGGATTTTTTTTTTTATATTTGTTTGCAAAAACTGGGGCGCTCTTATCCTTTTCTGATAATATACCGGATCGCATTTTAATCCATATTTTTTATAATTAATGGATACCTTTCGATCATGATTTTATTTAAACTCGAATGGGATGATTTATTTGATTTTTACTTTGATGGATCATTCATATAGATCATATCTTTTGGGGTCATAATTTCATTTTAATTTCCCTAATTTGTAGGAAAAATTCCTTGAATCTTAAATTTTGATGAAATCGGAACAGTTCCCGTCAGTGGTATACTACTACATTTACATTTTGATTTGGATAAAATCGAATCGTATTCAAATATTTATTATAATTCCTGTCAAAAAAAGAAGAATTTATGAGTATTGAGTATAAGATTCATCTCTTGTTTATTAGTCCGTTTTTATGGTATTTCGTAATGTACAATTCCTTTGTTTGTGGGACCTTTCTTCTTTCTCACAAGAGACAATAAAAAGAATTACAGAGTGGAAACTATGCCTAGATCACGGATAAATGAAAATTTTATTGATAAGACCTTTTCAATTGTAGCAACTATTTTATTACGAATAATTCCGACAACTTCAAGAGAAAGGGAAGCCTTTACCTATTATAGAGATGGTGCGATTTGATTCTTTTTTTTTTTTTTTATTTTTATACGACTCTCAGCCTTACAAGAAAGACACACGCGTCGGGATAAAAATATTATTGAAAAAAAAAAATCTCCGCTTGTTGAAGGTTAAGTTTAGAAATAGAACAAACCCTTTACTGTCGTGTATCTCCGATTAATGCAGCCCCGGATGCTTCAATTGTCGATTCTAGTATTGAGCAAAAGGTTACACCACCACCTACTAGGTAGGTTCTATATTCTATATTACAGGTCAATTCCACTATTACCAATAGGCGGCATAAGGGAAGAAGCACTACACCTAGGAATCAACAACATGAACACTTTGTTAGAAACTTTTCCACAAATAATAGGATCCGGATTAACAAAAATGGTTGGGATAACAAATATCCATCTCGTTTGTACTTTTGGTACCTGTATAACCATCGAAGACTGTTGAAGTGACTAATTCCCAAAAATTAGGTAAGAGGCGTTGAGGACAAAGAAATTGTTGGGGTTACCCTTTCATTTTTATTTAGGTCTAGTATCAATTATCAATACGCTAAATGTTAAAGAAAAGGTCCCCTACAGGAAGGTTGGCTAGAAATTTATTATAAAAACATTAGCCCCGCTCGGTTTATAATGAGAAATAATACAGGGGATCAAAAACGATTTTAATATTCTCATTATGCACATAAAGGAGGAGCCGTATGAGATCAAAATCTCACGTATGGTTCTGGAACGGATATTTTTGGAATCGAATAATGAAGACCGTAACGGATGTCAGCGCAATCCGAAGGAAATTATGCGGAAGCTTTACAACATTATTATGAAGCTATGCGACTAGAAATTGATCCCTATGATCGAAGTTATATACTCTATAACACAGGCCTTATACACACAAGTAATGGGGAACATACAAAAGCTTTGGAATATAATTTTCGAGCACTCGAACGAAACCCATTTTTACCACAAGCTTTTAATAATATGGCCGTGATCTGTCATTACGTGCGACTATCTCCACTATAGAAAAAATAGTAAAGAAAAAGCAAATCAGATAGTAAATACTAGAAACAAAACAAATTATAGGCTTTCTACAATATGTATCGTCCAAAAAACGATTTTTATCAGCTGTAGCAAAGAAAAAAATTTCATAGAAATCAAATTATGA